GCTAGTGTAGCTTAATATTAAAGCATAGCACTGAAGATGCTAAGACGGGCCCTGAAAAGCTCCACATGCACAAAGGCTTGGTCCTGACTTTACTATCAGCCATAACACAACTTACACATGCAAGTATCCGCGGCCCTGTGAGGATGCCCTTAATCCCCTGCCCGGGGACGAGGAGCGGGCATCAGGCTCAATTTTTAGCCCAAGACGCCTTGCCACGCCACACCCCCAAGGGAGTTCAGCAGTGATAGATATTAAGCCATAAGCACAAAGCTTGACTTAGTTAGTGTTAAGAGGGCCGGTAAAACTCGTGCCAGCCACCGCGGTTATACGAGAGGCCCTAGTTGATAGGTGCGGCGTAAAGGGTGGTTAAGGAGAACAAAAGCTTAAAGCCAAAGGGCCTCCTGGCCGTCATACGCTTCCGAGTGTCCGAAGCCCAAGCACGAAAGTAGCTTTAACACAAGCCCGCCTGACCCCACGAAAGCTGAGAAACAAACTGGGATTAGATACCCCACTATGCTCAGCCATAAACCTAGACGTTAAATCACAACAGACGTCCGCCAGGGCACTACGAGCGTCAGCTTAAAACCCAAAGGACTTGGCGGTGCCTTAGACCCCCCTAGAGGAGCCTGTTCTAGAACCGATAACCCCCGTTAAACCTCACCACTTCTAGTCATTTCCCGCCTATATACCGCCGTCGTCAGCTTACCCTGTGAAGGCCTAATAGTAAGCAAAAGGGGCACAACCCAAAACGTCAGGTCGAGGTGTAGCGCACGAAGTGGGAAGAAATGGGCTACATTTTCTATATTAGAATACACGAACAGCATTATGAAAACTAATGCTTGAAGGAGGATTTAGTAGTAAAAAGGAAATAGAGTGTCCTTTTGAACCCGGCTCTGAGGCGCGTACACACCGCCCGTCACTCTCCCCTGTTAAATAGCCACCAACGTAAATAACAACAAAGCACCAACAAGGGGAGGCAAGTCGTAACAAGGTAAGTGTACCGGAAGGTGCACTTGGATCAACCCCAGGGCGTGGCTGAGATAGTTAGGCACCTCCCTTACACCGAGAAAACGTCCATGCAAATTGGATCGCCCTGAGCCAAACAGCTAGCTTAACAACCAAAACAACTACACAATATAAATAAAATTAAAAAACCTTAAAAAATTAACCAAATCATTTTTCCACCTTAGTACGGGCGACGGAAAAGGTGATTTTAAGCTATAGAAAGAGTACCGCAAGGGAAAGCTGAAAGAGAAATGAAACAACCCATATAAGCACCAAAAAGCAGAGACACAACCTCGTACCTTTTGCATCATGATTTAGCCAGAATACTCAAGCAAAGAGGCCTTTAGTTTGAGCCCCCGAAACCAAGTGAGCTACCCCGGGACAGCCTACGTGAGCGAACCCGTCTCTGTGGCAAAAGAGTGGAAAGATCCCCGGGTAGGGGTGATAGACCTACCGAACTTGGTGATAGCTGGTTGCCTAAGAAATGAATAGAAGTTCAGCCTCGCGCCCCTCAAGTTAAACAAGCAACACTCTAGCCGAACACAAAGAGAGAAACACGAGAGTTAATCAAAGGGGGTACAGCCCCTCTGATAAAGAATACAATCTTACCAGGAAGATAAGGATCATACTTAACAAAACACTGTCGCCTCAGTGGGCCTAAAAGCAGCCACCTGACCCGAAAGCGTTAAAGCTCAAGCGACATAAAATTTATTATTCTGATAAAAAATCCAACTCCCCTAATTTTACCAGGCCGTTCCATGAACCCATGGAAGAGACTATGCTAAAATGAGTAACAAGGGGGCCACGGCCCCCTCCCAGCACAAGTGTAAACCAGATTGGACCCACCACTGGCAATTAACGAACCCAAATAAAAGAGGGTAATATGAAAAATAAAAAGACCGAGAAAACCTCATCAGCCTACAATCGTTAACCCCACACCGGAGTGCCCCAAGGAAAGACTAAAAGAAAAGGAAGGAACTCGGCAAACACAAGCCTCGCCTGTTTACCAAAAACATCGCCTCCTGCAAATCCCGAAGTATAGGAGGTCCAGCCTGCCCAGTGACCACAAGTTTAACGGCCGCGGTATTTTGACCGTGCAAAGGTAGCGCAATCACTTGTCTTTTAAATGAAGACCTGTATGAATGGCTAAACGAGGGCTTAACTGTCTCCCCTTTCAAGTCAGTGAAATTGATCTCCCCGTGCAGAAGCGGGCATAAACCTACAAGACGAGAAGACCCTTTGGAGCTTAAGGTACAAACCCAGTCACGTTAAGCAACTATAAGCAGCACAAACCTAATGAAAAATGGAGTTTTACCTTCGGTTGGGGCGACCGCGGAGAAAAGAAAATCCTCCAAGTGGACGGAGCCAACAAGCTTAAAACCAAGAAAGACATTTCTAAGTCACAGAAAATCTGACCAACTATGATCCGACCTACAAGGCCGATCAACGGACCAAGTTACCCTAGGGATAACAGCGCAATCCTCTCCCAGAGTCCATATCGACGAGGGGGTTTACGACCTCGATGTTGGATCAGGACATCCTAATGGTGCAGCCGCTATTAAGGGTTCGTTTGTTCAACGATTAAAGTCCTACGTGATCTGAGTTCAGACCGGAGCAATCCAGGTCAGTTTCTATCTGTAGCGTTACTTTTCCTAGTACGAAAGGACCGGAAAAGAAGGGCCAACACTAAAAGTGCGCCCTGCCCCTAATTGATGAAGACAACTAAATCAAATAAAGGGAGAACCCGCCCAACCGCCAAAATAAGGCCATACTAAGATGGCAGAGCATGGTAATTGCAAAAGGCCTAAGCCCTTTCAGCCAGAGGTTCAAATCCTCTTCTTAGTTTATGCTAAACACTCTACTCACCCACCTCATTAACCCCCTCGCATATATTGTCCCAGTACTACTAGCCGTAGCCTTCTTAACACTGCTTGAACGAAAAGTTTTAGGATACATACAACTACGAAAAGGCCCAAATATCGTAGGCCCGTACGGACTTCTCCAACCCATCGCCGATGGGGTCAAACTATTTATTAAAGAGCCAATCCGACCATCAACAGCCTCCCCTGTATTATTTTTAGCTGCCCCCATATTAGCCCTCACACTAGCCATAACCCTATGAGCACCCATGCCGATACCACACCCAACTATTGACCTGAATCTAGGGGTTCTATTTATTCTTGCACTATCAAGTCTCGCAGTATATTCAATTCTGGGCTCAGGATGAGCATCAAACTCTAAATATGCCCTAATTGGGGCCCTACGGGCTGTAGCCCAAACAATCTCTTATGAAGTAAGCCTAGGACTAATCCTTCTCTCCATCATTATCTTCTCAGGTGGCTACACACTACAGACATTTAATGTTACTCAAGAAACCATTTGACTTCTACTCCCAGCTTGGCCCCTAGCCGCAATATGATATATCTCAACTCTGGCAGAGACAAACCGTGCCCCCTTTGACCTAACCGAAGGGGAGTCCGAGCTAGTATCAGGATTTAATGTTGAATATGCTGGCGGCCCCTTCGCCCTATTTTTCCTGGCCGAATACGCTAACATTCTACTAATGAATACCCTTTCCGCCATCCTATTTCTTGGAGCCTCTCACATGCCTGCATTTCCAGAAATAACAACAATTAATTTAATAATCAAAGCCGCACTCCTCTCCGTACTTTTCTTATGGGTCCGAGCCTCCTACCCCCGATTCCGCTACGACCAGCTCATGCACCTAGTATGAAAAAACTTCCTCCCACTTACCCTGGCCCTAGTATTATGACACACTGCTCTACCAATCGCACTAGCAGGACTCCCCCCGCAACTATAACAAGCGAGGAACCGTGCCTGAATTCCCAAGGACCACTTTGATAGAGTGGCTTATGAGGGTTAAAGTCCCTCCAGTTCCTAGAAAGAAGGGAATCGAACCCATACTCAAGAGATCAAAACTCCAGGTGCTTCCTTTACACCACCTTCTAAGACAAGGTCAGCTAATCAAGCTTTCGGGCCCATACCCCGAACATGACGGTTAAAATCCCTCCCCTGTCAATGAACCCCTACGTACTTATAATTCTCCTGTCAAGCCTGGGATTAGGGACCACCCTAACATTTGCCAGTTCCCACTGACTCCTTGCCTGAATGGGACTAGAAATTAACACTTTAGCAATTCTACCTCTCATAGCCCAACAACACCACCCGCGAGCAGTAGAAGCAACCACTAAATATTTCCTAACCCAGGCCACCGCAGCAGCAATAATCTTATTTGCAGCCACCACAAACGCATGAGTAACCGGAGAATGAGACATTAATAACTTAACCCACCCGCTTGCCTCTTCCCTAATTATTATAGCCCTGGCCCTAAAAGTAGGACTTGCCCCAGTGCACTTCTGAATACCAGAAGTTCTTCAAGGACTAGACCTAATGACAGGACTAATTTTATCCACATGACAAAAACTAGCCCCCTTTGCCCTTATTATTCAAATAGCCCCCAACACCAGCCCAACCCTACTTACAGCCTTAGGCCTCCTCTCAACACTAGTGGGCGGATGAGGCGGGCTAAACCAAACGCAGCTGCGTAAAATTATAGCCTACTCTTCGATTGCACATATAGGATGAATACTCATCACCCTGCAATACGCCCCCCAACTAACCTTAATTGCCCTAGGACTATACATCTTCATAACATCCACAGCATTTTTATCACTAAAAATAGCATCAGCCACAAAAATTAATACCCTAACAGCAGCTTGGTCAAAAAGCCCAATCCTCGCCCCAACCACCGCCCTAGCCTTACTTTCCCTAGGAGGACTCCCACCCCTGACAGGATTTATACCAAAATGACTAATTCTGCAAGAACTGACCAAACAAGACCTCCCAACTACCGCAACAATTATGGCCCTAGCCGCCCTCCTAAGCCTATACTTCTATCTCCGGCTCTGCTACGCAATGGCCCTTACCATTTACCCAAACACAACCAACGCCTCAACCCCATGACGAACTTGCACAACCCAATCAGCCCTCCCCCTATCTTTAATGATAATCGCAACCCTAGGACTATTACCCCTCACCCCCGCCATTATAACACTGCCCACCTAGGGGCTTAGGATAATTCTAGACCAAGAGCCTTCAAAGCTCTAAGTAGGAGTGAAAGCCTCCTAGCCCCTGGTTAAGACTTGCAGGACTTTATCCCACATCTTCTAAATGCAAATCAGACACTTTAATTAAGCTAAAGCCTTTCTAGATGAGAAGGCCTCGATCCTACAAAATCCTAGTTAACAGCTAAGCGCTCAAGCCAGCGAGCATTCATCTACCTTTCCCGCCGTTAGCGGAGTAAGGCGGGAAAGCCCCGGCAGATGTTAGTCTGCGTCTTTAGATTTGCAATCTAATGTGTCCTTCACCACGAGGCTGTGATAGGAAGAGGACTCAAACCTCTATCTTCGGGGCTACAACCCACCACCTATTTCGGCCATCCTACCTGTGGCAATCACGCGCTGATTCTTCTCTACTAACCACAAAGACATTGGCACCCTATATCTTGTATTTGGTGCCTGAGCCGGAATAGTTGGAACCGCCCTTAGCCTTCTAATCCGAGCTGAACTAAATCAACCCGGATCACTCCTCGGTGATGATCAAATTTATAACGTTATTGTTACTGCCCACGCCTTTGTTATAATCTTCTTTATAGTAATACCAATTCTTATTGGGGGCTTTGGTAACTGACTAGTCCCCCTAATGATTGGAGCCCCAGATATAGCGTTTCCCCGAATAAACAATATGAGCTTTTGACTACTGCCCCCCTCCTTTCTCCTGCTGCTAGCCTCGTCCGGCGTTGAGGCCGGAGCTGGGACAGGGTGAACCGTCTATCCGCCCCTGGCCGGGAACCTGGCCCACGCGGGGGCCTCAGTAGATCTAACCATCTTTTCCCTCCACCTTGCTGGTGTATCCTCTATCTTAGGGGCCATCAACTTTATCACAACAACAATTAACATAAAACCACCAGCCATCTCCCAATACCAAACACCCCTCTTCGTCTGAGCTGTCCTTATTACGGCGGTTCTTCTCCTGCTGTCCCTACCAGTACTTGCCGCCGGGATTACAATGCTGCTGACAGACCGGAATCTTAATACAACATTCTTTGACCCTGCAGGGGGAGGAGACCCCATTCTTTACCAACACCTATTCTGATTCTTTGGTCACCCAGAGGTATATATTCTTATCCTGCCAGGATTCGGGATTATCTCCCACGTAGTAGCATATTATGCAGGCAAAAAAGAGCCTTTTGGCTATATAGGAATGGTCTGAGCAATAATGGCCATTGGCCTCCTAGGGTTTATTGTCTGAGCCCACCACATGTTTACAGTCGGAATAGACGTGGACACACGAGCATACTTTACTTCTGCCACAATAATTATTGCTATCCCCACTGGCGTTAAAGTCTTTAGCTGATTAGCAACACTTCACGGAGGCTCAATTAAGTGAGAAACACCAATATTATGAGCCCTGGGCTTTATTTTCCTGTTTACAGTTGGTGGACTAACGGGAATCGTCCTATCTAACTCATCACTTGACATCGTCCTCCACGACACATATTATGTGGTTGCCCACTTCCACTATGTCCTCTCAATAGGGGCTGTATTTGCCATCATAGCAGGCTTTGTACACTGATTCCCCCTATTTACTGGGTTCACCCTCCACAGCACCTGAACAAAAATCCACTTCGGAGTGATATTTGCAGGAGTAAATCTCACATTCTTCCCTCAACACTTCCTAGGACTAGCAGGAATACCACGACGATACTCAGACTACCCAGATGCTTATACACTATGAAATACAGTATCCTCTATTGGGTCCCTAATTTCACTCGTGGCAGTAATTATATTCTTATTTATTCTATGAGAAGCCTTTGCCGCTAAACGAGAAGTATTATCCGTCGAATTTACTACAACAAACGTAGAGTGACTTCACGGGTGCCCACCCCCCTACCACACATTTGAGGAGCCGGCATTTGTCCAAGTCCAAGCTCAATGATATTAACCGAGGAAGGGAGGAATTGAACCCCCATATGATGGTTTCAAGCCAGCCACATAACCACTCTGCCACTTCCTTATGAGACATTAGTAAACTCGTAAATTACATCACCTTGTCAAGGTGAAATAGCAGGTTAAACCCCTGCATGTCTTAAGCTCTGAGCTTAATGGCACATCCCACACAATTAGGATTCCAAGACGCGGCGTCACCCGTTATAGAAGAACTTCTTCATTTCCACGACCATGCCCTAATAATTGTATTTTTAATTAGCACCTTAGTACTATATATTATTGTTGCAATGGTCTCAACAAAACTTACTAACAAATATATTTTAGATTCACAAGAAATCGAAATCGTATGAACGGTGCTCCCAGCCGTAATTCTTATCTTAATTGCACTTCCTTCATTACGAATCCTTTATCTTATAGACGAGATTAATGACCCCCACCTAACAATCAAAGCCATAGGACACCAGTGATATTGAAGTTACGAATATACTGACTACGAAAGCCTTAGCTTTGACTCCTACATGGTCCCCACCCAGGACTTAGCCCCCGGACAGTTCCGACTTCTAGAAACAGACCATCGAATGGTAATTCCCATGGAGTCCCCAATTCGTGTTCTTGTATCCGCCGAAGACGTCCTACACTCTTGGGCCGTCCCATCCTTGGGGGTAAAAATAGACGCAGTCCCAGGACGCCTTAACCAAACCGCCTTTATTGCCTCCCGCCCTGGTGTATTTTACGGACAATGCTCAGAGATCTGTGGGGCAAATCATAGCTTTATACCAATCGTGGTAGAGGCAGTCCCCCTGACACACTTTGAAAACTGATCCACTCTCATGCTAGAAGACGCCTCACTAGGAAGCTAAATAGGATAACAGCATTGGCCTTTTAAGCCAAAGATTGGTGCCTCCCAACCACCTCTAGTGAAATGCCTCAATTAAACCCAGCCCCCTGATTTGCAATTTTAGTATTTTCATGAGTAATTTTCCTTACTGTTATTCCAACCAAAGTGATGGGACACACTTCACTAAATGAACCAACCCCCCTAAGCACCGAAAAACACAAAACTGAGCCCTGAGACTGACCATGGCAATAAGCTTCTTTGATCAATTTGCAAGCCCCTCATACCTGGGAGTCCCCTTAATTGCTATTGCAATCGCTCTGCCCTGAGTACTTTTTCCCTCTCCAACCTCCCGCTGAATTAATAACCGCCTCATTACAATTCAAGGATGACTGATTAATCGATTTACCAGCCAACTCATAATGCCCCTCAACACAGCCGGGCATAAGTGAGCCCTCCTACTGGCCTCACTAATAGTTTTCCTTATTACCATCAATATACTAGGACTACTCCCATATACTTTCACCCCCACCACACAACTATCCCTAAACATAGGACTTGCTGTCCCCCTCTGACTTGCAACGGTCCTTATTGGAATACGAAATCAACCAACAGTCGCCCTGGGCCATCTCCTGCCAGAAGGAACCCCAATTCCCCTAATTCCAGTACTAATTATTATCGAAACTATTAGCCTATTTATCCGCCCCCTGGCCCTCGGCGTACGACTAACAGCCAACCTAACTGCCGGACACTTGTTAATTCAACTTATTGCAACCGCCGTATTTGTACTTCTCCCAATACTAACAACCGTAGCAATCTTAACAGCCACTGTTCTCTTTCTTCTTACACTTCTAGAAGTTGCGGTCGCAATAATTCAAGCCTACGTATTTGTCCTACTTTTAAGCCTGTACCTACAAGAGAACGTTTAATGGCCCACCAAGCACATGCATACCATATGGTTGATCCTAGCCCATGACCCCTAACCGGCGCAATCGGAGCTCTATTAATGACATCCGGCTTAGCGATCTGGTTCCACTTCCACTCAACCACCCTTATAACCCTCGGATTAATTTTACTTCTCCTAACCATATATCAATGATGACGAGATATTATCCGAGAAGGAACCTTCCAAGGCCACCACACTCCCCCCGTCCAAAAAGGCCTGCGATACGGTATAATTCTTTTCATTACATCTGAAGTATTCTTCTTCCTTGGGTTTTTCTGAGCCTTCTACCACTCAAGCCTAGCACCCACCCCCGAGCTTGGAGGGTGCTGGCCCCCAACGGGCATCACCCCTCTGGACCCATTTGAAGTCCCCCTCCTCAATACAGCCGTACTTCTGGCATCCGGAGTCACAGTTACATGGGCCCACCACAGCCTCATAGAGGGCGAACGAAAACAGACCATTCAAGCCCTCGCACTTACTATTATTCTGGGGCTTTATTTTACAGCCCTACAAGCCATAGAATACTATGAGGCCCCCTTTACAATTGCAGATGGGGTCTACGGGGCTACCTTTTTCGTAGCCACAGGATTTCACGGTCTCCATGTCATTATTGGATCCTCATTTTTAGCCATCTGCCTTCTCCGTCAAATCCAATACCATTTTACATCAGAACACCACTTTGGCTTTGAAGCCGCCGCATGATATTGACACTTTGTTGACGTGGTCTGACTATTCCTATACGTATCCATCTACTGATGAGGCTCATAATCTTTCTAGTATTAATGCTAGTACGAGTGACTTCCAATCACCCAGTCTTGGTTAAACCCCAAGGAAAGATAATGAACATAGTTACCTCCATTTTAACCATCACAATTATCCTATCCTCGGTGCTAGCAATCGTATCTTTCTGGCTCCCACAAATAAACCCCGATGCAGAGAAACTATCACCATACGAATGCGGCTTTGACCCCCTCGGATCCGCCCGTCTCCCCTTTTCTATCCGCTTTTTCCTAGTCGCTATCTTATTTCTACTATTTGACCTGGAGATTGCTCTCCTCCTCCCCCTCCCCTGAGGCGACCAACTTGATAACCCCGCAGGAACCTTCTTCTGAGCAACAGCAGTCCTTATTCTACTAACCTTAGGATTAATATATGAATGAGCACAAGGAGGCCTAGAATGAGCAGAATAGGAGGTTAGTCTAAAACAAGACCTCTGATTTCGACTCAGAAGACCGTGGTTTAAGTCCACGCCCCCCTTATGACACCCGTTCACTTTAGCTTCACCTCAGCATTCATCTTAGGACTGATAGGTCTTGCATTTCATCGCACCCACCTGCTCTCAGCCCTGCTATGCCTAGAGGGCATGATACTATCCCTATTTATTGCACTGGCTCTCTGAGCCCTACAGCTCGAGTCCATAGAGTTCTCCGCAGCCCCTCTGCTCCTTCTAGCATTCTCCGCCTGCGAAGCAAGCGCAGGCCTGGCACTCTTAGTTGCAACAGCCCGCACCCACGGAACTGACCGACTACAAAACCTCAACCTACTACAATGCTAAAAGTCCTAATCCCGACAGTCATGCTATTCCCAACAATTTGAATAACATCACCCAAATGACTATGGCCGACAACGACCGCACACGGACTATTAATCGCCCTTATTAGCCTTACTTGACTAACATGAACATCAGAGGTTGGATGAACTGCCTCCAACCAATATTTAGCCACAGACCCCCTATCGACCCCCCTACTTGTTCTCACGTGCTGACTCCTCCCCCTCATAATCTTAGCAAGCCAAAACCACATCACACCCGAGCCTCTCATGCGCCAACGCCTATACATTACCCTACTGGTTTCGCTCCAGACTTTCCTAATTATAGCATTTGGCGCCACCGAAATTATTATATTCTATATTATATTTGAGGCCACCCTCATCCCCACCTTGATCATTATTACTCGCTGAGGAAACCAAACCGAACGACTAAATGCAGGAACCTACTTTTTATTTTATACACTAGCAGGCTCTTTACCCTTATTAGTGGCCCTCCTCCTCCTTCAACAATCAACCGGAACCCTATCCTTATTAATCATCCACTACTCTCAACCCCTGGCCCTAACCTCCTGAGGCCATAAAGTCTGATGAGCCGGATGTTTAATCGCCTTTCTAGTTAAAATGCCTCTGTATGGAATGCACCTATGACTACCCAAAGCACACGTAGAAGCCCCGGTAGCCGGGTCCATAGTATTGGCCGCAGTGCTCTTAAAACTCGGAGGATACGGCATAATGCGAATAATAATTATACTTGACCCCCTTTCTAAAGAACTAGCATACCCCTTCCTAATTCTCGCCTTATGAGGAATCATTATAACCGGATCAATTTGTCTCCGCCAAACGGACCTAAAATCATTAATTGCCTATTCCTCAGTCAGCCATATAGGCCTGGTCGCAGGGGGTATCCTTATCCAAACCCCCTGGGGATTTACCGGAGCAATCATTTTGATAATCGCCCACGGCCTTGTATCCTCCGCACTATTTTGCCTGGCTAATACTGCCTACGAACGAACACACAGCCGAACCATAATTCTTGCCCGCGGCCTACAAATAATCTTTCCCCTGACAGCAGTTTGATGATTCATCGCAAACTTAGCCAACCTAGCACTACCACCCCTCCCAAATTTAATAGGGGAACTTATGATTATCTCCACACTTTTCAACTGGTCCCCACTAACCATTATTATTACAGGAGCAGGAACGCTCATCACAGCTGGCTATTCCCTCTACCTATTCCTGATATCACAACGAGGCCCAACCCCCAACCACATCATAGGACTACCCGCATTCCACACCCGAGAACACCTCCTTCTAGCACTTCACCTTCTCCCAGTCTTACTACTAGTGACAAAGCCAGAAATTATATGAGGCTGGTGCTACTAGTAAGTATAGTTTAACTCAAAACATCAGATTGTGATTCTAAAAATAGAGGTTAAAATCCTCTTACTCACCGAGAAAGGCCCGAGGCAATAAGCACTGCTAATACTTACGACCCACGGTTAAACTCCGTGGCTATCTCGCGCTTCTAAAGGATAACAGCTCATCCAGTGGTCTTAGGAACCAAAAACTCTTGGTGCAAATCCAAGTAGAAGCTATGCACCCAACATCCCTAATCTTATCGTCCTCATTACTCTTGGTTATTGCCACCCTAATATACCCGGTACTTACCTCACTAAGCCCCGCCCCACAAGACCCAAAATGAGCAACCTCCCATGTAAAAACCGCCGTAAGCTCCGCATTCTTCATTAGCCTGCTACCTCTAATAATTTTTCTTGATCAAGGAACTGAAACCATTATTACAAATTGACATTGAATAAACACCACAACATTTGACGTCAACATTAGCTTTAAATTCGACCACTATTCCCTTATTTTTATTCCCATTGCCCTCTACGTAACCTGGTCCATCCTCGAATTTGCCTCCTGATACATACACGCCGACCCCTATATAAACCGCTTCTTTAAATACTTGCTAATATTTCTAGTGGCCATAGTAATTTTAGTCACAGCCAACAACATGTTCCAACTATTCATTGGGTGAGAGGGGGTGGGTATTATGTCCTTTCTCCTTATCGGCTGGTGATATGGACGAGCCGATGCTAACACAGCGGCTCTACAGGCCGTAATCTATAATCGTGTAGGGGATATCGGCCTAATTATGAGCATGGCCTGACTCGCAATAAACCTCAACTCCTGAGAAATTCAACAAATCTTCTTCCTGTCAAAAAGCTCTGACATAACCCTCCCCCTGATAGGCCTCATCCTAGCAGCAACTGGAAAATCTGCCCAATTTGGGCTTCACCCATGACTCCCAGCAGCCATGGAAGGCCCTACACCAGTCTCTGCCCTACTTCACTCCAGCACTATAGTCGTGGCCGGAATCTTCCTCCTAATCCGGCTACACCCAATTATGGAAAATAACCAATTCGCCCTAACAACCTGCCTATGTCTAGGAGCCCTAACCACCCTATTTACTGCTGCCTGCGCCCTTACCCAAAATGACATCAAAAAGATCGTGGCTTTTTCTACATCCAGCCAACTAGGGCTAATAATAGTTACAGTTGGACTAAACCAGCCACAACTAGCATTCCTTCATATCTGCACACACGCCTTCTTCAAGGCCATGTTATTCTTATGCTCCGGATCAATCATCCACAGCCTAAATGACGAACAAGACATCCGAAAAATGGGCGGCTTACAAAACCTTCTACCACTTACCTCAACCTGCCTTACAGTTGGAAGCCTCGCACTTACAGGAACCCCATTCCTAGCCGGGTTCTTCTCAAAAGATGCCATCATTGAAGCCCTAAACACCTCACACCTGAACGCCTGGGCCCTTATCCTAACTCTTATTGCCACCGCTTTCACCGCTGTCTACAGCTTCCGGGTCGTCTTCTTTGTTTCTATGGGAACCCCCCGATTTTTACCACTCTCCCCCATTAACGAAAATAACCCATCAGTAATTAACCCAATTAAACGACTCGCCTGAGGAAGTATTATTGCAGGACTAATTATTACTTCAAACTTCCTCCCCTCCAAATCCCCAGTAATAACCATACCCCTTACCCTTAAAATAGCCGCCCTTGCAGTGACAATCACTGGGCTACTCACAGCCATAGAACTAACCGCACTCACAAATAAACAACACAAAACCCGTCCAAACACCCAAACACACCATTTTTCAAATATACTAGGATATTTTCCCCCAATGATCCACCGACTCTTGCCCAAACTCAACCTAACCCTGGGCCAACTAGCTGCTACCCAAATAGTAGACCAAACATGGTTTGAAGCCTCTGGCCCAAAGGGGGTATCTTATGCCCAAATCAAAATAACCAAAACCGTTAGTGACACCCAACGAGGAATAATCAAAACCTACCTAACCATATTTTTATTAACCATAGCCCTTGCTGTCCTTCTAGCCACTATTTAAACTGCTCGAAGAGTGCCCCGACTCAAGCCTCGGGTTAGCTCCAACACTACAAAAAGAGTCAAAAGCAGCACCCACGCACAAATAACCAACATTCCACCCCCACACGAATATATTTCAGCCACCCCACTAGTGTCCCCCCGCAACACAGAAAATTCCTTTAGCCCATCAACAACTACTCAAGACCCCTCATACCAATTTTCACATAACATTCACACTATAGCCCCAACCCCAAGTAAATAGACTATTACATACCCCACTACAGACCGATCCCCTCAAGCTTCAGGAAAAGGCTCAGCGGCCAAGGCTGCTGAATAAGCAAAAACCACAAGCATTCCCCCCAAATAAATTAAAAAAAGAATTAAAGACAAAAAAGACCCCCCATGACTGACTAATACCCCGCACCCAACCCCAGCCGCTATCACCAAGCCAAGAGCAGCAAAATAAGGCGCAGGATTTGAGGCCACAGCAACCAGGCCAACAACTAATGCTATTAACAGTAAATATACAAGATAGGTCATAGTTCTCACCCGGATTTTAACCGAGACCAATGACTTGAAGAACCACCGTTGTAATTCAACTATAAGAACCTCTAATGGCAAGCCTGCGAAAAACCCACCCCCTGATTAAAATTGCTAACGACGCACTAATTGACCTCCCAGCCCCATCAAACATCTCAGTATGATGAAACTTTGGCTCACTACTAGGACTTTGTCTAATTACCCAAATCCTAACAGGACTATTCCTAGCAATACATTACACCTCGGACATCTCAACAGCTTTCTCCTCCGTCGCCCACATTTGTCGAGATGTAAACTATGGATGACTGATCCGAAACATACACGCCAACGGGGCATCCTTCTTTTTCATCTGCCTATACCTTCACATTGCCCGAGGCCTTTATTATGGCTCCTACCTCTACAAAGAAACATGAAATCTAGGAGTAGTGCTGTTTCTACTAGTTATAATAACCGCCTTTGTCGGGTACGTCCTACCATGAGGCCAAATATCCTTCTGAGGCGCCACAGTAATTACAAACCTTCTTTCGGCCGTCCCCTACGTAGGAGATGTTCTAGTACAATGGATTTGAGGCGGATTCTCGGTAGATAATGCAACCCTAACCCGATTCTTTGCCTTTCACTTCCTATTCCCCTTCATCGTCGCCGCAGTGACCGTCCTACACCTGCTTTTCCTACACGAAAAAGGCTCCAACAACCCCACAGGCCTAAACTCAGACGCAGACAAAATCTCTTTCCACCCCTACTTCTCCTATAAAGATCTCCTGGGGTTTGTAATTATATTACTGGCACTAACATCCCTGGCACTATTCTCCCCCAACCTCTTGGGAGACCCAGAAAATTTCACCCCCGCCAACCCCCTGGTCACACCCCCTCACATCAAACCCGAATGATATTTTTTATTCGCCTACGCCATTCTACGATCGATCCCCAATAAACTTGGGGGCGTCTTAGCACTCTTATTTTCTATTTTAGTCCTCATAGTAGTCCCAATCCTGCACACCTCCAAACAACGGGGACTTACATTCCGACCAATCACTCAATTCCTATTTTGAACCCTAGTTGCAGACATGGCCATTCTGACATGAATTGGGGGAATGCCAGTCGAACACCCATTCATTATTATTGGACAAATTGCATCCGTCCTTTATTTTGCCTTATTTCTAGTTTTGATCCCAATAGCCGGGTGATTAGAAAATAAAGCCCTAGAATGAGCCTGCCCTAGTAGCTTAGCCTAAAAGCATCGGTCTTGTAATCCGAAGATCGGAGGTTAAAATCCCCCCTAGCGCCAGAAAAAAGAGATTCTAACTCTCACCCCTGGCTCCCAAAGCCAGAATTCTAAACTAAACTATTTCCTGAGTGCTGGGAATGGTATAGTACATATATGCATAATATTACATAATGTAATAGTACATATATGTATTATCACCATTAAATTATTTAGACCATAAAGCAGGTATATCTCTATGTCATGAAGAACGACATACTATTAGAACTCCCATACGTTCCTCGTCAACTGGGTCATCTAATAATCCCCATAAAGCCGCTCCCAACATCTCCTTGCCCGGACTTACCCTAATTTCCTGAGTAATTTTTAATGTAGTAAGAAACCACCAACCAGTTTATATAAAGGTTAATAACGCATGATAGGGTCAGGGACAATAATCGTGGGGGTTGCACTTAGTGAATTATTACTGGCATCTGGTTCCTATTTCAGGGACATAATACTAATATTCCCTTAATTATTATTTATCCTGGCATATTTGATGGTGTAGTGCATACGACTCGTTACCCACCTAGCCGAGCGCTCTTTTATATGCATAACGTACTCTTTTCCGGTTTACTTTCCTATACATCTCAGAATGCAGCGCAACTGTACGATCAAGGTGGAACATTCGTTCTTTCAAGTAATATAGGTTAATGATTAAATGACATAACTCAAGAGTTACATACGTTTATCTCAGGTGCATAAGACATTCCTATCTACCTCACCCCTATACTATATGCGGCCCGGGGTTGCGCGAGAGGCCCCCTTACCCCCTTACACCTGAATAAACCCGGTTATCCTTGTCAAACCCCGAAACCAAGGAAGAGTCAGCCAGGTGCATCAAAGTTGGCGGGTTATGGTAGGGGCCAACTTATGCATCACATATTATATATAATACATAACTCTTTTACACATCTGACGCTGCCGACACAATTATTTTAACACACTTTATATAAAGCCTAAAAACCAGGGTTAAAAAAGTGCTAAAAAACCTGAATACTAATATTTCGAAGATAAATTA